ATATAGATAAACTAAAGCAAGTCAAGTTTTTTTTAAGCTTTCGCAAAACGATCACAATTGATACAAGTAGATTTTTCAGTAAAGTACTAAATTAGTAATATTCCTAGCTCTAAAGCCCACTCCTTCCCCATACTACAAGTGAAAGAGAAAATGTAAACACTACCATTAAAGCAGCCCAAGCGAGACTTACTATATCCATGCGAATGATGTCCCCTATCTCTATGAAATGAAGGAATTATTCCATTATTGATTCATAATCATAGTGGAATCAATGGTGCAGAGTCAAAATAGGATTCTTACTTATGGCTTTTTATGAAATAATTTCATGAATCCACTCATAAAAAGTTCCAATTATTTCTTCTTTCTATTGAAATAGAAAGAATTGGAAAAAAAAAGAAAATATACAAATAGAAAGAAGAGCCATTCAACCATTCTGATGAAATTTATGAGCAGCACTCAGAGCCTCTAGTGAGTCTGGATACAAAGTATCTTCAGTTCTTTGCCACAATTATTAAATGAAATTCCCATCAGCCTATCCAATCTAATTTCATCGCAGACAGAGCGAGTAGACACTACCTCAATATTAAGAAAGTTATATTGTAAAATAATTAGGGAGTCTTTATAGTCTTTTTTAGAATCCTTTCTTCAACCTTAGTAGCCAAAACGGAGTGTCTCTTAGGAACCTTTGGATACCAAGATTTCCGACTTCTTACTTTCATAGTTCTGATGCCCAGAATGAATTCTCACTATTTCTTTTATTTGATTCAATTCAGAATAGCCCAAACCAATCATTAATAAGATTGGGTTGCTTCAGATTTATTGGTGCCTTTTTGAGCCACACTCAGAACCCAGATTTTGAGAAAAAAGATGACAGTCTTTTATAGGCCCTATGGGTTCTCAAAATCAAGTATCAACAGACCTAGCCCTTGCCTATGCTTTTGCGGGGCAAGAATTCGTCAAGTTCGATCAAAAAATTCCAAGTATTTTTTTGTTGATCAGGCGACACCCAGATTCGAACTGGGGATAAAGGATTTGCAGTCCCCCGCCTTACCACTTGGCCATGCCGCCAAATTCCATCCAAAATGGATAAATAAATAAAAAAATTCTATAATTCTATTTATATATATATATTCTTATACTTATATTCTTATTCTCTTTTCTTTTTCTATAATCTATAATTATATTATTATTCTATTTCTTTTCCTCTCCTCATTTTGTTTTGATTTGAATTTTTTACTTTCTTAATTTCTTTTATTTTTGGATCTTGAATCCCATTGTACTTATTTTTTTTTCAAAAAATAATTCCTCTTTTTTATTGGATCCTGTTTCTATCCTGTTTCTATTCTTTTCTTCGATTGATTTTATCTCAAAACACGCGTCGCTTAACAACTTACCTTCTCTTTTCACTTTTCTATAGAAAAGTGAAAAGATTCCCGGCCCGGTCACAGACTGTAAAATGCAGGGCAATTTAGAATAATTCACTCTTTACTTCATTAACTATTTACTTATGAATCTTTTACTCTTACTTACTTTTCTTACTTTGAATTAGTGAACGGCTCTTAATTTTGTATCTCCATTTGTATTACCTTAATGGATGCAAAATCCAATTGATTTACGACTAATCATTATCTATTACATTATCAATTAGAATTATAAGAAAATATATGTGTATATGTAAACCCCAGAACAGTGTAAACTCCAGAACAGAAATTTTTATACTTATACATGGATACCGAGCCCAGGTCTATTTCTTATGCACATATCCCTATATAGGATCATCGTGCTTGAATATTTCATTGAATATTGAATATGAATAGAAGATAGACATTATGTATAGAGTGCGACCTAACCTATGTTAAACCAAGTTCAATTATGATAAAAGATGTGATATACGAATAGCTATATTGGCATGTACTTCCTAAAGATTACTCCTATGACTATATACGTACGCAATTCCATTGTGTTTTAGAAATTATACTACCAAAAAAAGATTTGTGAATTCCTTTTTGAACATTCAATTGTGTGTCCTAAAAAAAGGGAAACTCTATGCTGTTCCTGATTCTTCTGTTTTTATCTCATTCATAGAGAGCAGATTGAATCCTAAATTCATTGATTTTTTATTTTTTTGCACCCTGATCATAATATCATAATAAAAGAATTAGGTATAAATTGGATCAATTTTGATATCCGATAAAAGACTCCATCATCCTAAGTGACAGAATTTTTCCCGGGAATGCTTTCTAAATTTCCATTTCTTTCTATTTGTACCTGGCTCAAGCTCAAATTCGAACTTGCATCGAAAATGCCCTCCATTTCTCTGTCTTGCTTCCGTTCATACGTATGATATATATGGATGGAGTTGACTAAAATTTTATGTGATTCAGTAAACAGAATATCCATTCCATCATTGCTAGATCAATCGGTAGGGTTCGATGAATAGTGAGCCAAGCCAATAATGGGATTTTTTCAATAAAGAGGAAACTTAAGATTAAGATGATCCAGAATGGAAATGAGGGAATGTCCACAATACCTGGATTTAGTCAGATACAATTTGAGGGATTTTGTAGGTTCATTAATCAGGGCTTGATGGAAGAATTTCATAAGTTTCAAAAAATTGAAGATAGAGATCAAGAAATTGAATTTCAATTATTTGTGGAAACATATCAATTGGTAGAGCCCTTGATAAAAGAAAGAGATGCTGTGTATGAATCACTCACATATTCTTCTGAATTATATGTACCCGCGGTATTAATTTGGAAAACCAGTAGAAATATGCAAGAACAAACCATTTTTATTGGAAACATCCCTATAATGAATTCTTTTGGAACCTCTATAGTAAATGGAATATACCGAATTGTGATCAACCAAATATTGCAAAGTCCCGGTATTTACTACCGTTCAGAATTGGAACATAACGGAATTTCTGTCTATACCAGTACTATAATATCGGATTGGGGGGGAAGGTCGGAATTAGAAATTGATAGAAAAGCAAGGATATGGGCCCGCGTAAGTAGAAAACAAAAAATATCTATTCTAGTTCTATCATCAGCTATGGGTTCGAATATAAGAGAAATTCTAGAGAATGTTTGTTACCCTGAAATTTTCTTGTCTTTCCCAAATGATAAAGAGAAAAAAAAGATTGGATCAAAAGAAAATGCTATTTTGGAGTTTTATCAACAATTTGCCTGTGTAGGGGGGGATCCGGTATTTTCTGAGTCCTTATGCAAGGAATTACAAAAGAAATTTTTTCAACAAAGATGTGAATTAGGAAAGATTGGTCGACGAAATATGAACCGGAGACTTAATCTTGATATACCCCAAAACAATACATTTTTGTTACCACGAGATCTATTGGCTGCTGTGGATCATTTGATTGGAATGAAATTGGGAATGGGTACACTTGACGATATGAATCACTTGAAAAATAAACGTATTCGTTCTGTAGCAGATCTATTACAGGATCAATTTGGATTGGCTCTTGTTCGTTTAGAAAATACGGTTCGAGGAACTATATGTGGAGCAATCAGGCATAAATTGATACCGACTCCTCAAAATTTGGTAACTTCAACTTCATTAACAACTACTTATGAATCGTTTTTTGGCCTACACCCTTTATCTCAAGTTTTGGATCGGACTAATCCGTTGACACAAATTGTTCATGGGCGAAAATGGAGTTATTTGGGTCCTGGAGGATTGACGGGGCGAACTGCTAGTTTTCGGATACGAGATATCCACCCGAGTCACTATGGACGTATTTGTCCAATTGACACGTCCGAAGGAATCAACGTTGGACTTATTGGATCATTAGCTACTCATGTGAAGGTTGGTTATTGGGGATCTATAGAGAGTCCGTTTTATGAATTATCTGAGAGATCAAAAGAGGCACAGATGGTTTATTTATCACCAAATAGAGATGAATATTATATGGTAGCAGCGGGAAATTCTTTGGCCTTGAATCGGGGTATTCAAGAACAACAGGTTGTTCCAGCTCGATATCGTCAAGAATTCCTGAGTATTGCATGGGAAGAGATTCATCTTAGAAGCATTTTTCCCTTCCAATATTTTTCTATTGGGGCTTCCCTCATTCCTTTTATCGAGCATAATGATGCGAATCGAGCTTTAATGAGTTCTAATATGCAGCGCCAAGCAGTTCCACTTTCTCGGTCCGAGAAGTGCATTGTTGGAACTGGGTTGGAAGGCCAAACGGCTCTAGATTCGGGGATTTCAGCTATAGCCGAACGCAAGGGAAAAATCATTTCTACTGATACTCAAAAGATCATTTTCTCAAGTAATGGGGATACTCTAAGCATTCCATTAGTTATGTATCAACGTTCCAACAAAAATACTTGTATGCATCAAAAAACTCAGGTTCAGCGGGGTAAATACATTAAAAAGGGACAAATTCTAGCGGGTGGTGCGGCTACAGCTGGTGGAGAACTCGCCTTAGGAAAAAATGTATTAGTAGCTTATATGCCATGGGAAGGTTACAATTTCGAAGACGCAGTACTAATTAGCGAACGTCTGGTCTATGAAGATATTTATACTTCTTTTCACATCCGGAAATATGAAATTCAGACTCATGTAACAAGCCAAGGTCCTGAAAGAATCACTAAGGAGATCCCGCATTTAGAGGCTCGTTTACTCCGAAATTTAGACAGAAATGGAATTGTGATGCTGGGATCTTGGATAGAAACAGGTGATATCTTAGTAGGTAAATTAACACCTCAGACAGTGAGCGAATCATCATATGCCCCGGAGGATAGATTATTACGAGCTATACTTGGCATTCAAGTATCCACTTCAAAAGAAACTTCTCTCAGACTACCTATAGGAGGAAGGGGTCGAGTTATTGATGTGAGATGGATCCATAGAAAGGGGGTTTCCAATTATAATCCAGAAAGGATTCGTGTATATATTTCACAGAAACGTGAAATCAAAGTAGGTGATAAAGTAGCTGGAAGACATGGGAATAAGGGTATAATTTCTAAGATTTTGTCTAG